GTCTCATTTCTGGGTCCAATAGAATTCATAGGTATAGGCAGAAGCCACATCAAATAGAGATTCTTTCTTTCGACCATCTTTCTATTGTTCATACGAGATATAAGAACCACTACTCCAAGCAATGCTACACCTTTGATAAGCAGTACTACTACACCTTTGATCGTGAAATATAGATTGCTTCTTGCCCCCTGTGAATCACGTGAAAGTAGGAGACCCCAAATCCGGGGGTCAAAGAGTTTCAGAAAACGTTCTTGGTGGAAAAAAATGTGAGTGAAAGATACCACGGAATAGAATTGGATCCACGAATCAAAGAAATAGTGAGAATTCTTGATCTCTCTCAATATATCTCTCAATTCGAAGACCCAGAATTTTAATTGATGTCTTTTCCTTACTTGATGTGTTTTCATTACTAATTAATATTAAGACCTCCTCAAAATAAAAATTCAAAATTTTTGTTATTCATATTCATATGTGAAACGACGGTTCAAGATGTCCTTCCATTGAATCATAATGGAATTCCTTAGAATGGAATTATAATCCATAATCCGATTGATGTCAATACCTTTTGGTTCTTCACGATGTACGATGACCCCCGTTAAGCATCCATGGCTGAATGGTTAAAGCGCCCAACTCATAATTGGCAAACTCGTAGGTTCAATTCCTGCTGGATGCACGCCAAAGGGAACATTCCATAAGTCTATTGGAATCGGCTCTGTATCAATGGAATCTCATCATCCATACATAATACATAACAAATTGGTATGGTATATTCATACCATAATATATGAACAGTAAGAACTCGAATTCTTATCGATACTGGAACTCATAGGGAATAAAAGTAATTTATGGATGGAATCCAATATGCAGTATTTACAGAAAAAAGTCTTCGGTTATTGGGGAAAAATCAATATACTTCTAATGTCGAATCAGGATCCACTAGGACAGAAATAAAGCATTGGGTCGAACTCTTCTTTGGTGTAAGGGTAATAGCTATGAATAGTCATCGACTCCCGGGAAAGGGTAGAAGGATGGGACCTATTATGGGACATACAATGCATTACAGACGTATGATCGTTACGCTTCAACCGGGTTATTCTATTCCACTTCTTATAGATAAATTAAAGCAAAAGACTTAATAACACGGCAATACATTTATACAAAACTTCTACCCCGAGCACACGCAATGGAGCCGTAGACAGTCAAGTGAAATCAAATCCACGAAAGAATTTGATCTATGGACAGCATCGTTTTGGTAAAGGTCGTAATGCCAGAGGGATCATTACCGCAGGGCATAGAGGGGGAGGTCATAAGCGTCTATACCGAAAAATCGATTTTCGACGGAATGAAAAAGAGATATCTGGTAGAATCGTAACCATAGAATACGACCCTAATCGAAATGCATACATTTGTCTCATACACTATGGGGATGGTGAGAAGAGATATATTTTACATCCCAGAGGGGCTATAATTGGAGATACCATTTTTTCTGGTGCAGAAGTTCCTATCTCAATGGGAAATGCCCTACCTTTGAGTGCGGTTTGAACTATTGATTTACGTAATTGGAAGTCACCCATTAGGTTTACGACGAAACCTATAAATCGATCACTGATCCAATTGGAGTACCTCTACGGGATAGACCTCAACAGAAAACTGTTGAGTAACGGCAGCAAGTGATTGAGTTCAGTAGTTCCTCATAGAAAATTATTGACTCTAGAGATATGGTAATATGGAGAAGACAAAATTGTTTGAAGCGCGCACAGAACCGGAAGCGCCCCTTGTTTCAAAGAGAGGAGGACGGGTTATTCACATTTCATTTGATGGTCAGAGGCGAATTGAAAGCTAACTAAGCAGTGGTAATTAGAAAGACCCCCGGGGAAAATAAAAAGAGAGATGTCTCCTACGTTACCCGTAATATGTGGAAGTATCGACGTAATTTCATAGAGTCATTCGGTCTGAATGCTACATGAAGAACATAAGCCAGATGACGGAACGGGGAGACCTAGGATGTAGAAGATCATAACATGAGTGATTCGGCAGATTTTGATTCCTATATATCCACTCATGTGGCACTTCATCATACGATTCATATCGGATCCATCTGTCTAGATATCATCATATACATCTAGAAAGCCGTATGCTTTGTAAGAAGCTTGTACAGTTTGGGAAGGGGTTTTTCTTGATAAAAAATAAGAATCTACTTCAACCGATATGCCCTTAGGCACGGCCATACATAACATAGAAATAGCACTCGGAAAGGGTGGACAATTAGCTAGAGCAGCAGGCGCTGTAGCGAAACTTATTGCAAAAGAGGGTAAATCGGCCACATTAAGATTACCATCTGGGGAGGTCCGTTTGATATCCAAAAACTGCTTAGCAACAGTCGGGCAAGTGGGTAATGTTGGGGCGAACCAAAAAAGTTTGGGTAGAGCCGGATCAAAGCGTTGGCTAGGTAAGCGTCCTATAGTCAGAGGAGTAGTTATGAACCCTGTAGACCATCCCCATGGGGGCGGTGAAGGGAGAGCCCCAATTGGTAGAAAAAAACCCACAACCCCTTGGGGTTATCCTGCGCTTGGAAGAAGAAGTAGGAAAAGGAACAAATATAGTGATATTTTTATTCTTCGTCGCCGTAAATAGGAACATTGAAAATAAAATTTTTTTGGAAATCCTTGGATGGGCGAACGACGGGGATTGAACCCGCGAATGGTGGATTCACAATCCACTGCCTTGATCCACTTGGCTACATCCGCCCTTTCACTTATCTAGCTAAAGGATTTTCATTGTATTTCTTATTACCTCCATACTTCAGATTCAGATCGAGATATTGGACATAGAATGCCAATTTCAAAAACGTAAAAAAGGAGTAATAGGCCGTGACACGTTCACTAAAAAAAAATCCTTTTGTAGCTAATCATTTATCGGGAAAAATTGAAAAACTAAACACGAGGGGGGAGAAAGAAATAATAGTGACTTGGTCTCGGGCATCCACTATTATACCCACAATGATTGGCCATACAATCGCTATTCATAATGGAAAGGAACATTTCCCTATTTATATAACAGATCGTATGGTAGGTCACAAATTGGGAGAATTTGCACCTACTCTCACTTTCGTGAGACATGCAAGAAACGACAATAAATCTCGTCTTTAGTCGTTACTAATACTTCACCTAGGCACTTATCCTTCATTGGCAGGGGAGAACTTTCTTTTTTTTTATGATAAAGAGCAAAAATTCGGATAAAGAAGCTAAA